AGAGGTGGCTCGGCCCTATTCCTAAGGTAGGAGCGAGAAGAATTCCTTTCGGTCACAGTAGGTTTTACGGGACCTCTTCGTTTGCCTGCTTCCAAAGAGACTGGTAACTGAGCAATGGTCGAGAGAAGGGCTAAGCTCTTTCCTCTTTCCTCAACAAAGTGCCACCAGGAAAGGGCTTTGGCAGGAGAAGACTTCGAAATGAGAGAAGGAAGGGGAAAGCTTCATCCTCTGTATTTGTGGACAGAGAAGAGAGGAAATTTACCATTTTTTATCCGCAGATCTGTCGGAAAGGAATTCCTAGCGTCCTACCTGCTTGCTTCCCTTCCAATTAGCAAAGTCTCATGCGAAGCTGGCAGGAGAAGGCTTTAGGGAACAGAGAAGCCAATCTTTTTCAAAGTGAAGCAAACTTTCCAAAAGTGACTAAAAAATGATTCAAAAGCAGGTAATTTGCTTAGTTAATTGGCAGTTAAACTTATATATGATGCCTGTCGCCGTGTTCTTTTTTTCAACTAAATGGGCTTCGTTGAAAGTAGCTTCCCCGAGGAATTCCTCTAAGTCTGCCTTCAGGCTTCCTTCCCTTCCTCTTCTTGAGGAGATTCCTCAGTTCAGAAGAAGATCCAAACCCTGAAAGACTCTCTAAATCTTGAAAAGAATTCGCGTAAACTTTCTACAAAAGTAGCGTTCCTTCGTAAATTGGCTCTATACTTTTCAACGATGCTTTTGGTTGAAGAAAGGTTGGCAAGTAGTTGTCCTTTGTTCGTCTTCCTCACGGGTGTAAAATGTATCCACCTTTTCGGTCGGACAAAGGCATGGAAGTAGGTTCCCCTTTATGGTTGATCCCTTGGAATCTCCTCCGCAAAAATCCGAGGTTTCATAAGGCCCTGCTGGAATCTCTGTTCTTGGCAGGAGGATACCTCGTGTTATGACAGATAGTTAGCGTAGGCGGCCACAAAGGCATTCGCCAGAGAACAATTCCAGTACTCCGCTTGATTTGCGAGTTCAAGAGCAAAGCTTCCTTGATATCTCTCGCTAGTTTTCTCGGCATATCTCGTAAGCTTGCTTTCGCTAGATTGTCCATTTCGGTTCGGACGTAAACCTTGTTGTCTTTGTGAGCAGCATTTTATCGTTCTAGCTTTCCTCTCCGAGCTACTTCATTCCTCTTTCAGAGCGAATGCCTCTCCTTTTGGACCGAGGGTGACTGGTACCACAGGAGACTAAAGATCTATTTATTTTATTAGAAAAACCATACGAATCAGACCGAAATAGACTACATTAGATGGCAGAAAGTGGGAAGACAGGACTGAACCTTCTTTTCTTTGCTGGGGTTGAAGATAGAATAGAGACAAGGAGTCTTGAGATTCTAGGGTTCCCAGAAGGCGCAGCCTGCCCTTCTTTGATTCAGGTGTAGTGTAGTCAGGGCTAAGCCCCTGATCACAACCAAGCGGTTCAGATTGCTAAGATCGAAAGGAAAGTAAGACGCTGAGAGTTCTGGCTTTTCACTTCTTTTTCTGGTTAAGGAGTTAGGGACTTACCAATTTATGATCTACTGTCTTATTCAATTCCGAACCTTCTACTCGCTTGCACTACCAACATCGAAAAAGAACCCGTGCTCTCCAACAAAGCCCTTCTCTGTAGGTCTCATTCTTTTTTCCCAGCGCTTCTTTGATTTTGATCTACTGCTTTCGAATTCTCGTATATAGTGTAGGTGGAGTTCGATAGGCGACTTTCTTAGGGACGTTCAGTCCTTTTCCTTGTATCAAATAGACAACTAATTGAGGACCTAAGCGAAGCCCACTATTCCATCAGCCTAATCTTCAAAAAGAAAAGATTCATTTCTTTAGTTAGATAGTTCAGAGTGGATTTCTTTGCTCTCGCACGCTTGAAGAATTCTCGTATTTCTCGGACTTGACTCATATTGGAAAAAAAGATTTCATGTGACAAGACATACAACTTAACTTTGAAATCGTAAAGCTGGCAAGAAGAGAAGTATGAAAACCATCTCTACGTGATCAAAGACTGTACTTGGACTCCATCCACAGCATATTGAATCCATTACTAAACGATTGGCTTAAGCTTAAGAGTTGAAGGTCAAGAAAAGGATTTCTCTTTTTTTTTTTGTTTTTGTCTTCCCTCGAAAGTGTTATGGAGTCACTTCCGCTGCTTAAGAAGTCGTAGCACCAATCGCAGCAAGGACGGGCTGTTCCAAAGATTCTTTGAACGTCCCTAGTCCAATTACTACTTCAAGGGGGCCTACCTCCCCACTTGAGAAAGATTCGTAAAGGGCATTTTTGGCGCTTCAAAACCACCCACTAATATAATAGTTGGCCTATCGAGGGCCGGGAAAAGGCCATAAAACGCATAATTTTAGTCATACAACTCGTTTTGGCTTTCTCTTTCTCCCCGAAGATGTTATGGTCGCACCTTAGCTGCTTACTTACTCACCGCCTATGGTGCTCTAGCAACTCTCCTCTACACGGGTTCACCTCGCTAAAGAAATTATCTATCAACTGCTTATGATGCGGTCTAGGCCTGCCGGCCCCTGTCCGCTACCGAGCCGGCCTGGTACCTCTTGACAATGTCCGCGCACCCCTTCCATAGTCACTAGATGCACTCACTGCAATCACCTTCATTATCACTTCATTCGAGGATAGCCTGTCAGTCTGACATGCCAGAACCAGACAAAGAAGAAATCAAAATCCAACTACTTTACCTGAACAAGAGGAGGACTCTAAACAACAACAGCAGAAAAGTTTCGAGACAATTCAGTAACCTTTTTACCCAACTTTTTCACAGAAATCAATTCAATCCGAACTTTTTTACAATTCTCGAAATTGAGTTTTTTTCTTGATCTCTCTTTGGGTATTTAACTATATATATAATATACGAAGCAACAAAGCGATAGCTCAGTTTGGGTTCTCTGGACGATCGATCAACTCTTACTTAACAACAAGTTTGGAAAGCAGCTACCTTTGGCGATTGATTCGCTACTGTTTACCGGCTCAGGAAAGTAGATCCGTTTTTAGAAGGTCAGACAAAACTAAAGCAAAGAAATCCTCCGGAACCTAGAGTTTACCCAAAAGGACAGAAATAACGATTGACCTAGCGGAGCAAGGATCTGGCTTAACTGCGGATGAGACATCGACGGGGCCAGCGACATCAAGGAAAGGATCGACGTCTTCCGGCTTAGCAAGGAACAAGGGATCACATAGTGAGTCAACAACTGCAGGATCCAACTACACATATTCGATTTAATAGCTTCCTTAGCTGCTGGTTGGAACTACACCATATGCCATAGCCATATTTCATATCATATTAAAGAAAGGTTGGTTTGGAACTCCCATATCCGTATAGCTGCCGGTGATTAGCTACACCATCAAGACATTAACTCTTTAACTCTAGCTACAGGTGAGCCTCCTCAGCCAGAGATCGCTACTTAACCTTAGTCCTTGCCTCCAGTCAGCCCAAAGAAGGGAAAGGGGAATTATCCCTTAGATGCCCTACCCCCAGAGATGTTTAGCTGCCCTGGGGTCGTGTGCAGATCTGATCTTTCTCTCTCATTCATCTCAGGAAGAGGACTCTGGGCTTTTTTCTCCCACTACGTATTCATCCGGACCGTACATTCATTATTCGCTGACCCCGCCAAGGGAGGCAGGTGCTATCTCTTGAATCTCGGGAATAGGATTTTTATCCCTTCATAGCCATTCCTTTTCATAGCGGCTAGCACCAACATTATGGATCCGCACATCAGGGACTCCTTAGCTGCCATTCTTCGTTCGTTAGTAGAATACAAGGAGATCCTGATGAATAGACCAAAGGCCAATCAGCAGAAGAGAGGATCTATTTTCGTTCAATTTTAAACTTTTGCCACATGGCGAGATGAAAAATATGAAATTCAAATCGGCATCTCAGAAGGGAAAGCTGGTTTTAAACTTTCGTCGGCAGGGGAGATGCAAAAAGTGCGATCTGGAGGCGCTCCTCAGAATGAAAATGGAGGTTCTAACTTTCGCATTAAGGGAGGCGGCGAGACGCGGCTTGATCGAGCTTCTTCTAATACAATACGTTATTTGTTGACTCAACAGTAGCACCATGAGTAGTGGCAGTAGCCTTTCTTGGAGAGAGTGATTACTGACCGTAGCGTAACGTCTGCAACAAGCGCATGGACCGGACCCATCATATTGAAAAGAAAGTACTCCCACCGGTCCGTACACTGGCTAGAAGCCCCCAACTTGAAGAACGGGTTTCGTCGATCTTTAGACGGGGTTGTTGCTTTCAAGAAGGCGAAAGAGCTGATTTGAAAACAACCAGTCTTTCTTTGTCCTACTGGAGTTACCAAAGTAGTAGTAGTATGTATGAATGTAGCTAATGATGGGTTAGCAGCATGCTACTGGGAAGGCAAAGGCAGGATAATCGGGGTAGCTAAGTCACGCAATGTGCAGCTAATTGAAGGTTGCTCCTGTCTTTTGTACTTTCACGAGTCATTCCTATAGCGTGGATGAATGGCGATCTTGAAATGCCCTAGTAAGGGCCGGGGATTCACTCCACTGCAGGGACGACTCAACATCCCAGCTGGATAAATCCAAGTACGAACGCCCTTGAATCCTGCTCTCTTTGACTTCGACAGTAGGGGTAGTTGGGAAGAAGTCCCGGGGTCGGCGATTTACAACTAAAGAATTGCCACTTTTGACCCTTCACGTGTGATACCATTACAGGGGTCCTCAACTCGCGAAATAAGCATGATTTTAGCCTTGTAGCGAATCTATAGTGGACATATAAACCAAAGGAATTACTGAGAGGGGACTCTTGGGGATGCGAAGAGAAGGAAGCAATCCCGACAAAAGAGAGCCCACCAAAGGGACTAGGAAACCTATTTCCGGGGAGGCGCACGAACAGGAGACGAAGGTTTGGTGCTGAAGGAGCAGTCGATGGTCGATAAATGGGTAAAGCCACCAATCAGTCATTCAATCAGACATTGGAAATAGAAGGAACAGCCTGGATTCCTCGACGATATTTTTCTATTTCTCCAAAATGCCTTTATAGCATAGCGGAAGGAGGCATATTCTTTGCCCGGGGATTCGATATAAAATAAATAGAAATTGGCTAACGCAAATTCCCTCAGTGGATTGCTGGTGGTATTCAAGATGGGCGAGGTGAACTTGACTTCGGGGAACGGGAGTGTAATACTTTGAAAGAGGAAGAGAGCTATAAATCGTCCGCTCTGGAATGATCTCGAGTGATCGAATCGGACACTGTACCATTGACTCTATAGTTGGAAAAGAGTTCTGTTCTGTAAGAGACTCCTTTAGGTGTCCTGAAGGAAATCCTCATCTTCTGGTGCCATGCGGATTTTCTTGTAGCCCATGTATCCATCCATGAAGGACTGAATACCCCGTAGTGGCGTCCATCAGTCACTCCGTAATCGGAAGAGTGGGACAAGACGCTCAGATGCGCTTTATCCGCCTCTTTGAGGTAATCCCTAGTCTTAGTTATAGCAGTAGGAATGTGATCTTTGCCTTATCCGGATCTATCTACACTGTCTCAGCTCGTGCAAAGCGGTAACTATCTGAAGGAAGGGTACGGAGTTGATCCTCGCATCAAACTCTAAGCGCTAGTTGAACCTTTTTAGGTCTCTTCTCTGGTATAGATATTTTAAAGAAGACTAGTAATCTAAGGTGAAAGCTACAAACCGAATCTACAGCCTTTGTAACTACACTACTTGCAGTCCTGACTCTAATATATCGGCTAGTTAAAACATAGTGATGAATCCCTCTTCTGATTCTGATCTGAGGGATATTAATATGGTGTTAAGGGGTGGTGTTTAGCGACCCTCGCAATGACGAAAGGTGGTTATCTTTCTTTACGATAATATCATCTTTCAACAAGAGAAATGGCATCTTTCCTAAGCTAAGTCAGACCGCTAGTGCTTTCTAACCGAACGACTTGTTGGCTCGGGTTCCTTCTCTCCCTTTCAAGTGAAGACGTTAGCAAGAACAGCTGATGAAAGAAGGTCGGAGCCGTGAACAGGAAAAGCGTTGACCGGGTATGCCGATAGGAAAGAAGCTGGTCTTTCTCACTGATCCGGGTGAGGAAGAATTGGAGATTTAATTACTTTGCCGGGTATTATTCCTTATTATAGATAGCACACACAGGAAGATGGGTAGCTTTGGGAGTCATGGTCACATCATTCATTTTTCTACCTGTCGCGCTCGCGTCATTCGCTGGCCAGTCGGGAGGATAGTACATTCCAACTCACATGCTTCCCAAACCAAGACTCGAGGGCAACAGCGCGACTGCTTGGGTCTGGATCATCCGGAACTACATCTAAATCTCTGACTATGGCGACTAGGACTCTCTTTGGATCACGATTTCAAAATGCCTGGATCGCCTTCCGTTGGTACACTAACCGTTCTCCCAGCAGTTAGCTTGCCATACTTACCGTTGCCGCCCGTTGGCCTGCGATTCTACTTTCCGAGATAACAGGCGGTTAGTTACCTATATGCGTTGGAAGTCTTCGTCCGCTTTATCGAGCTCTGAAACCTGCCTTCCTTGCCTTACCGACTTAAAGCAGTTAATAATATATGCCTGCCTGCCTCAATGCCTGCTGACTTACTGGCCACGTTACTGAGTTCCTAGGAACGAGCAAGTAAGATTTGGATCCCCAACGACAAAGGAACCTACGGGCGGGGCATTTTCGGGGAGTAGCCCGCTTCCCATTACTCAAGAGGGAATTTCCTCGCACATAATTAAGGGAGCCATTGAAAGGTGACTAAAACACCAGAAACGACGACTACCCGAGCTAATGATAGAGGCAAGAACACTTTCCGGCCAAGTCCCATTAATTGATCATAACGATATCGTGGAAATGCTGCACGGACCCATATATATAGGAACAGAAAGAGAATCACCTTGATACTAAACCAGATCGAGCCGGGGATCTTCTTGGAAATGGGAAGATCTAGGATAGGCGGCCAACCTCCTGGAGAGAGCGATGTGCATGGACCAGGTGAGTAGGGATGCAGCTCCGTGGACCGCTCGTCGGGCCTGATAGGTGGTGGTATCACACCCTTCTCAAAGAAACCGTACGTGACACTCTCGCGTCATACGGCTCCGTCCCGGAATCAGGACCTTCCCTTTTCTTTGACCAACGGTCCTCAAACCAACCTGAAACGCACTCAGTCGTCCCTTTCTATCTCCGGTCCCGGGAGGCCCAATCGCAATTCAAGATCGACCGGCTCATCCTCGGAATCCGAAAATAAAACAGAGAGAGAACGGATTTATTTCAGTGACATATCTAATCAGACCGAATAGGATTTGAAGAGCTGTCACGATCATTCACATCAATTTCAGCAGGCAGGAAGGGCACGGAACCTTTCTAGAATGCAAGCAAGCTAGCTTGCTTACTCTCCTAGTAGCGTACGTTGGCGGCAAAAATAGACTATACTAAACTAAAGTAACGAGGCATTCGGGAAGCGACTAGTCGCTTCTGGCGAAGCTTCTAGAAGGCCGACCACTACATAGAGAGATCCATATACCAGTCATGAGCTATCGCTCATGCCTAGAGAGGCGGAAGCAGTAGCTTCTAGGACGAAGCCGAGCCGATACGATAGGAGGGCGAAGGGCTAAGCCACTAATGTCGTGGCGAAGGAGGCCTACTATACGTATACTGGAGTGGTCCGTAGGTACGTATTCTACAGATTAATTAGCTATAGGAGTCCTTCTTTTCTTTTAGTAAGCGGTGAAATACCAAATACCAAAGACAACAAATTTCAGTGAACTATTGAAGCTATCAGTGTGATTGATCAGACAAGTACCAAGGGCTTTCGGTAGACTTCTTTCATTTCCTAATTTGCTTGCGACAAGTCCTAGCATTAGTATGAGTTCGTTGACCGCGTAAGGGCGATCCATCTTGATGACGAATTCCACGATAACAAGAAATAGAAATGAATCGTTCGATGTCTGCTCGTTCTCCCCTCTTCAATTCCCAATGAACAACATGATCTTGACCTATCATTTGTTCAATTTGGTCGATCTGATACTTAGTTAATTCTTTTATCTTTATGTTCCCACTGATACCTAATCGATAACGAACCTGAATGGCTTTTTTAAGTCCAATTCCATAAATTTTGGTTGAGGCAATTCTTACTTGTTTATCGGCAACTAATCTAGCTCCTGAAATATATAACATTATTGATCCTTCCTTTTACTAGTCTTCTAGGCTGGAATCAGAAATGGGCTGTCTCCTCTCTGATGATCTTTTCTATTCTAATTCTTATCTCACTTTCTCTCTTCCTATTTCAAATAAATATCGTTTACTAATACTTGCATCGGGCTTTGAAGCTGCTAAGTTAATTAAACTGGAAACCACCTTGATGATAGATTGCCCATCCAATGTCTTTGCGTGTTCTGTAAACAGATAGGTTCTTTCCGGACGTTTTCGAATATGAGGTTCACCCTCTGCCAATCCTTCGGCTTGCTACTGATTGACTTCCTACTGAGGGAAAGGGACTTGCACTCGCTAATGCTGCCTTGAAGCTAAAGAGGGGCGGAGCGAATACAGAGTGATCGGCCTAAAGAGAGGTTTCACTCTCAGTCCATCTTCCGGCTCCGAAAGAACCAAGGTTTCCTTTGCTTTGGTCGAGCTGAGCCGGAGGTAACTGTGGCCGATTTAGCAAGATTGACTCAATTATAAATAAAGTACCACTTTCATTTAATGATTTGTAAATGAGAAATATAAAGGAAAGCTACTCATATATACGTCAACATTTGGAGAAAAAAAGGGCTTTGATTTCCGAAGGTATCAAGACTCTGATATATAATCGTATATATTTCCAGATTATGTGGAATTTCCACATTTGAATGTGGTAACGTTGTGGAAAGCTCGGATACTAATCGATCTAATAAATCCCCGGCTTCCTTGGAGAGGGAGAGAAGTCTTCTTTCTACTTTATACGTGTTCAGTCTTTTAGTTATGTCTTGCCTAGTAGGAAATATTCGACAACGGGGTTTCAAGTTCTTGTCCGTTAAGTCCTTGAGTTAATTCGATGCGTCTACCTGCGTCAGGTTCACTGAGAAATATCGACGATATTTCAAAGAAGATCTCTCTTACGATTAATAAATTATCTTAAGAGAAGCAAAAGAATGTTACGTCCAATTATTCCCATGTTTTTCCTTGGTCAACAACCAAGCAACTACATATATCTTATCTAAGTCTCTCCCTTCATGTTAGGGTAGAGCAGAGCAGTCAAAAAAAAGTCTCTCTACAATGATGCGGATGCTGGCCTTCCTTTTAGGTTTACCTTTGGCCTTCATCGTGTGTTCACTTTTCATTTTGAAGGGGACCCTTACCCTCCAAGATTTGCTATCTTTTTATTGCGGCTCTCACGGAGTTGAACGCAATGTCCCTAGACACCATTAGGCACGAGCTAGAAATGTTTATGAAGATCTATCTAACTGGGCTCGGGGCCGACCTTCCCCATGGATACACGTGGGGGGACTTAGTGTCCGAGCTTTCCCAAGGTTCGACCAATAAAGAATACCTACTGGGTATTCTAGCCGACATGATAAGGGAAGGTACCCGAAGTGAATGGACCATTAAGGCATTACAAATACTGGATCGCCGTCTAGCTACGGGTCGACATCAGCACATTAACTACATTAGCCGGTCAACATATTGATTAGAAAGAAAAGATCGCTTGTTGGCATATTGAGGAGCTACTCCGCAAGCCACAACTGCTCATATTTGATTTAGCTCTCGCCGCTTAGCTACTCCGCTAACTGCACATATTGATTAACAACCGGGCTCTAGCTCCTAGCTACATCCGCACATATTCATGAAAAGACAAATCCCTAATACACTACAACAAGAGAACATCCCTAGCCCGGGAAGACAATCTGACAACTAAACCTGAATGAGTTAGTTGATGAGGTTCTTGTCATTCGAACTCAACAACAGGTCCTTTGGAACCGCAAGGAATAAAAGAAAAGGAGATACACTGGCCGAAGGAGAAGCCCGAAGAAACTACTACTCCAAAGCAACAAAAGCAAAGCGCTGAAAGTGATCAGGCAATATTTCTCCCGTATATTATATGCCGAAGCTGCTCTTTACACTCTGTCTAGGACTTGGGGCCCCAAGACACTCATGAAACAAACCAAGAATCTGCCGCTTGTAAACAACCGAGAAGGGAGTTCAAGTAAAGAAGGACTTCTTACATTACACTTTAGCGGACTCGGGCGAACCCCCTTGAATGACTCTTTTCTGTCAGTAAGTGATTAAATAGACCCTCCTAAGCAAATCCCCCCTAGCCCCCCCAGTTCCTGCTTGATCTACAAGAAGCTCCTAGCTAAAGACCTTAGCTTCCTATATGAAAAACTTCGTCAGTCAAACCTTCCTTACTGGTTGTATGAAGAAAAAGCAGTGAAGCAAGGAGAGATCTCTGGGATTAGAGCTGGCAGAAATGGACCTACTCTTACTCATCTACTATTTGCATGCAGATGAGAGTTTGTTTTTTTGTAAAGCTGTGTGAATTGATAGCCTTACGGGATGTTCACACTTAGGAGCTAGAAGCTGGTAGTTAGGCAGCTAGGGTTCTTCTATCGCTGTTCAATTCGGCCTTAGAGGTAGGTTTTCCTGAGTACCCTTTCTCCTTCGGCCTTTCTTGTAGGGTTAAGAAACGGATCTTAGCCTGCTTCATCTGGCATGGTGCGTTAGGAAGAGATCTAAGATAAAAACCCCTGAAAAGGAAAGCAGGCATAATTCAACATAGGAATATCCGGTACACAAGCAAGCAAAACATACTAATATAAAGAAACCTTTCAGTCGCTTAGCCAGTTATTGGTGCACCTATTGGCTTTTCTAACACTTCTCTACTCTTCACTTAACTCCTTCTTTATGTGTGAGCTAGTGCAAGTAAAGCTAGTTAACACCTCTCCGCTCTGGACAGAAAAAGCTTTTCTTTAGCTAGGGAAATCCCTACGTTAGTGAGAGCGAGACCTAAGGAACAAAGTAATAGGTTACTAGAACTAGTCTGAAGCTTGTCAAAAGGCAATATGTCATGTCAATCGCAGCATACTTTGGGAGAGTGAAGGAGCTGTGCTTTCCGTGTGAGCAGCTGGACGGAGAAAGCAAGTATTCAAAAAGAAAGAGGGTACGCATCATCCTCAACGGAGTCAGGCCTGAATACGACAATGTGCGTGCTTTGCTTCAATTCAAGCACGTGACGTTCCGAGATCCTGAGAAAGGATAAAAGACAAAAGAAAAGACCTTTCTTCCTCCCATTAATTAGCGCATCCTTCCTTGCACCAGAAGACCTGGAAGAGAGAGACTTGACCAGTTGACCACGCTTGCATTCTAGTTAGTTACTCGACCTTCAGTTCAGTATCGCTTGCCTTGCACTTGAGCGCCTTAGACCTTATGCTCGCCCCCTTTAGCATCTATTCCCTCCCCAAGCTTCCGAACAAGTAAGCTAATCAAATCTCCATTGTTGGTGAACAGACTGGTGGCATTGACCCAATCCGTGAACCAGTATTGCACTCCAACCTTCTCAACCATGCTTTGATTCTACCCTTTCCTTAAAGCATACATCCTTCTTGCTTCCCTTTAATTTCTATTCCTATTCGTTCTTAGCTAACAAGCAAGAGCGCATTAACTACAGTACTAGTATTCATGCATGAATGCCACATCTTTGGGTTAACTGCAATCACCGCCCTCTCCTTCTGGTTGTTTGCTTTAGCCCGTTACATCGATCGAGAAAGAGGGGTTCCTTGGCTACCCCTTTAAAGTAACTCCTCAATACCAAGATGTGTAGCTAAGGCGCTTTCAAGCGTTAGGCGTCAGGCTCAGGGAAAGCAGATTAGTTCGGTTCACCTCTCCTTAGCGAGACCAGGAAAGCAGCAGATATAGTCGACCAAGGAAAGAAATTTAGCAACGGGCTTGCCCTAGCCCCTGGACGGGGCAACTACCCATTCCCTAGGTATTTATTGGTTTAGCAAGGGAACAAGCACTGCTTTAATTGGGGCTGGTATTCCTCGTCCTTTAGTTGGCCTTCGGTCTAGTAATGAAGATATATTCGAACTACTACGAATAGAACTACAGGAGAGAAAGCTTGAGCTGCTGGGCTTGCCGGGAAAAGAAATAAGCGCTTTTAAGCGACGCTTTCCTTGTTTGAGCTATCTTCCCTTGGATTAATCCTCTATTTCGTTGTTCTAATCTATATATTTATATAAGATTTAGATATAGAATTCAAAATAGATGCTTTTATCAATTACCAATCTATCGTGAGGGAGCTTAAAGTAAAGGTTTTATGATATCATTCTGGGGATATATTATGTTTAGCTGGATTTAATGAAGGGATATCTGCTCCCTTGGTGAATTGGCTGCTAAGCCCTTGTTCTTGCGGGGAGGGCCTATAGATTTGTGAGAAAAGTGCACTTGAGAAAGGCAAGAATCAATAAGTTTAGGCAGTTGCCAACGAAGAGAAGAAAGAAAACAAGGGAAGCTCTTTTCCTGAATAGATTCCCAGAACAAAGGAAAGGCCAAGCGGGAAGCCGCAGTAACCAGAAGCGAAGGCCCAAGACACTCAGTCACTGCCACTTCTTTCTTGCTTTTGCCTTGTCCTCTCTTTCTGAGTGCACGGCGTAAAGAACAGGCTTGAGAATACTGGACAGCGGACTCAAGAGAGCGCGTGTAGCTAACGCGGATTGCTGCTAAGGACTCAATAGGGGATTTCCGTCTTCTACTTCAAGCGAGCTAGCGCAAAGGACAGTCCATTCCGACGTGTGTTCAGTCCTCGACTTTTTCCACGTGTTCTTGGTGAAAGCAAAGGAACGGTCTAAAGGTCCTGCAAGTCTGGTCTGCCTATCGATGCCGGGTGAGGAGCTACTACTACTAATACTAAGAATTGACTTGTCCTATTCAATGCCGGAGAGGGATTCTTCTTAGGGAAGAAAGAAAGGAAGAACAGGACTCTTCTTTCGGGAATGGACTCAGAAAGCTCGTAGATAGCAAGGGTTAGACCTATCCCTAGTGGTTGGACTCGCCAAGAAGCCTGGTTCACCAAGTTAGACTACTGCAGAAAACAATTCACTATAGCAAGCGGACTTTCTCTACTCTACGAGCTTTCTCTTTCAGAGCCTCTTAACGAGCGAACCTTCCCTCTACGAGCGGATTCTCTCCTCAGAACTCATACCAGAAAACCGAGAACAAAAAGGGAAACTTCCCCTACATCAGAGAAAAAGAAGCTTTCAAGACAAGGTTTCGTGGTCTGATGTCCTGTATGAGCATCCGAGAAATGATGCTATGCTAAAAGTACAGAAATATGCGATTCAGGGTACGAAGTAGTTTGGAAAAGGCCTAGGGATCGGATTTCGTCCGTTCCCCTACCCATTAAGAACTCTATCCACTCCCTTCCCCACCAGTAACAACTCCACTACCATATGATGTTCCCGTAGGCCCAGCTGGGCATTGACTTGGCCTTAGTGGTACCTGGGACCTACGCTTGTCCAATAGTTCATGTCGGGGAAAGATGAATGAGAACTGGCAGAATATATTCATGGTTGGTGCGAAGGAAAATATTATATCTTACATAGGCGCTTTTTCGGACTACACGCCAGTCTTTTTTTTTTACTTTCTTTTAAATTAAATTGTGTTCAAAAACTAAAAACCCTCTACTTCTAACTAAATAACTAAAGGCGAACAGCCGTCATTGCAAGCAAATAGAGAGCCCCCGCCCGTTTGAGCCGTTGCGAGCCGGAAAGCGGTGAGTCGCGAAAGGGCCGCTTGCTTAAATTATATTAAATTATAATTATATAATTATAATAATAGACATATAATATATCTATCTATAAACAATAATAAAATAGAGAAATCATTTTTTTATCCAATTGTTCATTCCTGAGAAGAGGAAGAAGCAGATAAAGCAAAGGCCTCCTCTTTCCATCCGCTCTTCCCTAAGTGAGCGAATTGCATGTAGAGATCCGTAAGGGCTTATAGTTTAATTGGTTGAAACGTACCGCTCATAACGGTGATATTGTAGGTTCGAGCCCTACTAAGCCTACCACCCCCCTCTCTTCACCTGATACAAGGCAGTCAAAGTACCCGCCGCCCTTTCGATCTAGTCCCACCAAGGAGAAGTTGAGCTGAATTGGCATCCGCCTGAGATGGGTTCTTTTAAGATTCATGTTGATGCGGTTCTCTAACCAGGTTATCACAAAGAAAACATTGGAATGGTGGGTATAGATGGGGCTACTCATAACTGGAATAGGATCTATTTACGCCCTTTTTTCGGTGGACATGGCGGAGGCTCATGCACTTACACTTAGGAAAGGTTCTGACCTGGCTTTTTCTCTACAGCTATCTTCTCTTTGTATGTATGAAAACAGATTCATCTCAGGTCTTGAGAATAGTAAAAAGTCGTCTACAGATCGCAGTCTGAGGCCTATTGTTAGCGATGTGCAGCAACTCCTGATGTCCTACCACAACTGGTCGGTATGGTATGTATAAAGGGTGAACAGATTAGCCAATGCTTTGGCCCGACAGTGTGTGCTATTTGCCAGAATAACTCGGAATGCATTGATCGCCTCTTTACATTACATCGTGCTCATTTGCGGTTTCGCTATGGCATAATATTCATTTCATGCATTTGGAGTGTCACTCGATCTGACAATTGGATTTCACTCTTCCTGCCAAAAACAAGGGACCTACTTCTCATCCTAGGAGTTAGCAGGTATAAAAGAGTCCCCTCTCTGTCTCTCTCTCCTCGTTTTTCTTTTTAGAGGAAGAGCGGAACTCGTTTTTTCTCAATCAATCCATATTATGATTATGGAAATCAAAATGAAACTAACTATATTTGAGGGTTGAGCATTCCTAATGGTTTCCCCCAGCGATATCCGCTTTATGCACTCGAACGATATCCAGATCCGGCACTCGGATGGGCGCCGTGTCGTTTTCGGAAAATAGCTCTTCAACTAGGTCGGACGCCGAAAGCGCTCCACCTGAGTGTGAGCAGC